ATTCGAAACATATAAAATGCAGTGAATCCTGCTGTAAATGAAGCGATTATTGCGAAAATTGGTGAATACAACCAACTATCATTAAGAATTTCATCTTTCGACCAAAAACAAGCAAGAGGTGGAATACCACAAAGAGAAAGTGTACCTAATAAAAAAGTAATTCTTGTAATCGGAATATATTTTGTTAACCCCCCCATAAGAACCATATTTTGACTTTTATCTGGTGAAAATCCAACAATGGATTCCATTGAATGAATAATGGATCCAGATCCTAAAAACAATAAAGCTTTCGAATAGGCATGAGTGATCAAATGGAATAAAGCAGCCCTATAAGAACCTATACCCAGAGCTAACATAATATAACCCAATTGAGACATGGTAGAATAAGCTAAACTTCTTTTAATATCTCTTTGAGCAAGAGCTAAAGTAGCTCCTAATAGTACTGTTATTATACCTATTAAGGAAATAAGATTCATTATGTAAGGTATGACTATGAAAAGAGGAAGAAGGCGAGCTACAAGAAAAATTCCTGCTGCTACCATAGTAGCAGCATGTATAAGAGCCGAAATGGGAGTGGGTCCTTCCATAGCATCAGGTAACCATATGTGAAGGGGAAATTGTGCAGATTTGGCAACTGCGCCGAGGAATAAAAAAGAAGCACAAAGAGTAACAAATAAAGAATCTATTCCATTATTATGAATTAAATTAGTAACTATTTCAAACAAATCTCGAAATTCTAAACTACCCGTTATCCAATAAAATCCTAAAATTCCTAATAATAAACCAAAATCCCCTATACGATTGGTTACAAAAGCTTTTTGACAAGCACTTGCTGCAATTGGTCGTGTGAACCAAAAACCTATTAATAAATATGAACACATTCCTACAAGTTCCCAAAAAATATAAATTTGTATCAAATTAGAACTAGTAACTAATCCCAACATAGAAGTATTGAAAAAACTCATATAAGCAAAAAATCTCAAATATCCTTGATCATGAGACATATAATTATCACTATAAATAAGAACCATGATTCCAACAGTAGTAATTAATATTGACATAATAGAAGTAAGCGGATCAATCAAGTGTCCGAACTCTAAAGAAAAATCATTATTGACAGTCCAAGACCACAAATATTGATAGATAAAATTTCCGTTTATTTGCTGAATAGAAAGATTAACAGAAAACACCATAGCTATAGTTAGCATCAAAACACTCGGAAAAGCCCAAATACGTCGAATATTTTTTGTTGCTGCAGGAATAAGCAGAAGTCCAAATCCTATTAACATAGTAACAAGAAATGGAAGAAAAGGTATTATCCATGCATATTTATATGTATGTTCCATAAAAAAAAACAAATTTTCGTTTTTTTCTTATAATTGTTTCCGATTCACCAATTTTTATTGCTTTTGAAGAAAAAAAAAAGATATGAAACCTTAAATATTCTTATTTTACATTTTTCGTACTTTTTTCAGATAGTTAAAAAATTTGAAAAAGTTCTAATTTGTTGCTTAAATGCTTTGCCCAAATAGCTCGATATAGAAGAATTTTTTAGTTATTCATTTTTTTACTAGAAAAATATTTTTTTATAAAAAAAAAATGAGAATATGATATTTTTAAAAATTTTGTCACTAGAATAGAATTCTATTCTAGTAATATGTAACCATATCATATACTATAGTAAGCAAAGTAAAAGTAAGAAAAGTAAGCAAAAATAACTATACCAATATCAGTAGAATATGGATATGGATATATAGTATGCATCAATAAATCAACTAATTCTTATAGTAAAATTTTTTTTGTAATAATTACCTAATTTATATTTTTTGTGGAATTGATTGATTGGATTGAAATCCAATAAGATAAGAAAATATCAGAAATCTTATAAAACTCCTTACTTCTTATATTCTAGAACTGAAATAAAAAAAAAACTTAAAATGAAAGTCCCTTTTCTTAGCTAACGGAATGTCTTGTTTAACATATTAACTACTATAAAATTCCTTTAAAAATTTTGCTTTCTTTTCTTCTATTTTTTCCTAGTATATTATATATGTAACACATATGTATATATATAAACAATATATTTATATTGTTTATATTAAAAAAAAAGATTATCGACGGAATTAAATATAATATAAAAAATGACTAAGACTAAAAAAAACGATCCATATTGATCAATACATGTCTTTCACATACAACAATAAAAAGGAATATTTTTTATGGCAGTTCCAAAAAAACGTACTTCTATATCAAAAAAACGTATTCGAAAAAATATTTGGAAGAAAAAGGGAAATTTAGTTGCAATAAAAGCCTTTTCTTTAGCAAAGTCAGTTTCTACAGGAAATTCAAAAAGTTTTTTTGTGCAGCAAACAAATAAGAAAATCTTGGAATAATTTGAATTCCGTGATTTAAAGAATTTTTCTATATTTAGAATATGAAAAATTTTCATTAACTTATGTATTGACCTCCTCAAGATTTGTTAGAACTCGCTGCTATTTTATGTCGAATACTAACTTATCTGTCTGCTAGTTTGGTTCTAAGTATTATTTTATTTCTTTTCTCAGTAGAAAATTTTTTTCCATTAGGAAAAGAAATAAAATGCAATTATGATGAATATTAAAACTGTTTTGTTTTATTATATGTATATCTCAAGATCAAATTAAATTGGTTTTGTTTTCTAAATATTATCCTATATTTAAATTATGTACATAACAAACAACAAAGAGTATATATATATTATATAATTAATTAATTATATATATATTTTCTATATAATTAGAATAATTAATAAAATTATACTAAGTACATTAAAAAGTAGACTAAAAACAAGATTTTTAGAAAAAGAGTCTTTTAATTTCTAATTTAATTTATTAAATTTAGTAATTACATTTTGATATGTATAAAATCCTATTTATTTAATTTATATTTATTTTTGATAAAAAAAAAATATCGTTCTAAGTTTTCTAAGTGTTATTAAAAATTCAAAGAATACTTTAGTTTAAACAAACGAGTTTAAAAGAACCTTTATTCATCCATTCTAATGTTTCCTAAAGTATAACTATATCGGATTCTAGAATCTACATCTAGACGATTCAACATGAATTGACTATTATTATTTAAAGTAAGCCGCTATGGTGAAATTGGTAGACACGCTGCTCTTAGGAAGCAGTGCTAGAGCATCTCGGTTCGAGTCCGAGTGGCGGCATACTCTAAAAGAGATAGAATGGATCTTATAATGTATTTAATTCCCGATTTCAATTCTGTAATGAGACCCTTTTTATGTATGATATTTACAACTTTAGAACATATATTAACTCATCTCTCTTTTTCGATCGTTTCAATTGTGATTGCGATTCATTTGATGATTCTATTAGTTCACGAAATCATCGGATTACGCCATTCGTCAGAAAAAGGAATGTTAGCCTGTTTTTTTTCTCTAACAGGATTATTAGTTATTCGTTGGATTTCTTCAAGACATTTTCCATTAAGTAATTTATACGAGTCATTGATCTTCCTTTCGTGGAGTTTTTCCATTATTCATATAGTTTCCAAGCTATGGAATCATAAAAATGATTTAAGCACAATAACCGCGCCAAGTGCCATTTTTACTCAAGGTTTCGCTACATCTGGTCTTTCAAGTAAAATGCATCAATCAGCAATATTAGTACCTGCTCTACAATCTCAGTGGTTAATGATGCATGTAAGTATGATGTTATTGAGCTATGCGGCTCTTTTATGTGGTTCGTTATTATCAGTCGCTTTTTTAGTCATTACATTTCGAAAAAACATCGATATTTTTTTTAGAAGCAAAAATTTATTAATTAAGTCATTTTTCTTTGGGAAGATCGAATACTTGAACGAAAAAAAAAGTGCTTTTAACTTTAACAATACTTCTTTTCTTTCATTTCCAAATTATTATAAATATCAATTAATTCAGCGTTTGGATTATTGGAGTTATCGTGTTATTAGTTTAGGGTTTACCTTTTTAACCATAGGTATTCTTTCTGGAGCAGTATGGGCTAACGAAGCATGGGGGTCTTATTGGAATTGGGACCCCAAGGAAACTTGGGCATTTATTACTTGGACCATATTCGCGATTTATTCACATACTAGAACAAATCAAAGTTTGCACGGTACGAATTCGGCACTTGTAGCTTCTATAGGATTTCTTATAATTTGGATATGCTATTTTGGGATCAATCTATTAGGAATAGGTCTACATAGTTATGGTTCATTCACATAAAATCTAATTGAATTGCAGAAATTCCATGCGGAATAAGTAAGACATATATAACGAAAATTTGTGCGAGTTTTTAAGAACTGTTTGAATGAAGATTCAAACGGTTCTCAAAAACTTAGGATACATCTTTCTAATTCACTTTTTTTTTTCATTGTACAGTGAATAGTTTCAAAAATCTTAAAATTGAAAATTTTAAGACTTTCTATCTCATTAAGAAAAAAAAAACTATCTATGAAAATAATTAGATAGGATAGCTTGTATCTTGTCAACCGATAAAGAAAGAACGAAATCAGGATAAATACCAATTCCTATTACGGGTAAAAAGATACAGATCGAAACAAATAGTTCTCGTGGTCCAGAATCCACGAAATTTGAGTTTGGAACATTGAAAAAATTGTATCCATAGAACATCTGACGTAACATGGATAACAAATAAATAGGAGTTAATATCATTCCAATTGCCATTACAAGGGTAATTAATATTTTTGGCATTAAAAGATATTTTGGACTGGTAATTAGTCCAAAAAATACTACTAATTCCGCAATAAAACCACTCATTCCCGGCAATGCAAGAGAAGCCATCGAGAAACCACTAAACATGGTAAATATTTTTGGCATTGGAATGGATATCCCCCCCATTTCGTCGAGATAAACAAGACGTATTCTATCACAACTCATTCCTACCAAGAAAAAAAGTGCAGCACCAATAAATCCATGAGAGAGTATTTGTAAAACGGCTCCGTTGAGTCCCATGTCGGTTATAGAACCAATTCCTATAATTGTGAAACCCATGTGCGATACAGAAGAATAGGCTATTCTTTTTTTTTGATTGCGTTGACCAAGCGAGGTTGAAGCTGCATAAATTATTTGGATTGCCCCTACTATCACCAACCAGGGAGAAAATATAGAGTGAGCATGTGGTAATAATTCCATATTGATACGAATCAATCCATATGCTCCCATTTTTAATAAGATTCCCGCTAGAAGCATACATGTACTGTAATGTGCTTCTCCATGGGTATCTGGTAGCCATGTATGTAGGGGTATAATTGGTGATTTGACAGCATAAGCAATAAGGAAGCCCAAATAGAATATTATTTCTAATGTCACAGGATATGACTGATTAGCTAATCTGTCAAAATCCAATGTCGGTTCATTGGAACCATATAAACCCATACTTAGAACTCCTATTAAGAGAAAAATGGAACCCCCCGCAGTGTACAAAAGAAACTTTGTAGCTGAGTACAAACGTTTCTTTCCTCCCCACATAGATAAAAGTAAGTAAACAGGAATTAATTCTAACTCCCACATGATAAAAAAAAGTAAAAGATCTCTAGAAGAAAATAATCCTATTTGACCACTGTACATTGCTAACATCAGGAAATAGAACAATCGCGAATTTCGAGTAACAGGCCAAGCTGCTAAAGTAGCTAAAGTAGTGATAAATCCTGTTAGTAAAATCGGTCCTATGGAAAGTCCGTCGATTCCCAGTCTCCAGTGAAAATTGAAAACATTTATCCATTTAGCATCCTCTTCTAATTGAATTAATGGATCGTCCAATTGGAAATGATAACAGAACACATAGGTTGTTATAAGGAGTTCTAATAAGCAAATACATAAAGTATACCACCTAAATATCTTATTCCCCCTATGAGGGAGAAAGAAAATTGAGGAACCCGCGAATATTGGCAAAACTACAAGTATTGTTAACCAAGGGAAATAACTCGTGATAAAGACAAGATACGTTTTGACCAAAAAGCCCGTGCTCAAAAGAATATATTTTCTTGAGCACGGGCTTTTGTCGGTAAAAAGGAATCAAATGATTCAAGTGGAATTTATTATAACGTATCAATAAGATAGACCCATGCTGCGAGTTGTTTCATGCCATAAATAAACACGGACACTCAAAAAATCTGTTGGACAGGCAGATTCACATCTTTTACAACCTACACAGTCTTCGGTTCTTGGCGCGGAAGCAATTTGCTTAGCTTTACATCCGTCCCAAGGTATCATTTCCAATACATCTGTGGGGCAGGCTCGTACACATTGAGTGCACCCTATACATGTATCATAAATTTTTACTGAATGTGACATTGGGTCTATAAATTCCAGTTTTGAACATAAAAAATTTTCGATCTGGTAAAGTAAAAACAAATTCTAAATTATATAATTATAAATTAATTATATATTTCTATTTTCTTTATATATAGAAACCAGATGAATCAATGATTTATCAAAAAAATCTTAAGAATCAAAATTTTTATAAATCTGTTCATGAGAAGGGACCAAGAGACTTTGATTTATCTTTCAACAACCATGATCATATGAGTCACATGAATCACACGTGCAACTTCACGTTGACTAATAGATCGTCAATATTTGAATATATTACTATAATATATTGAAATATTACTATACATATTAGTATTATTTGTAAATAAATATAATATATAAAAAACACTGAAATGATATTTTATAGAAAATTTTTTCTACAATTTCTATATATATATTATACTTATATGTATATATATTATAGTTATGGCTAATTCTTCAACAAACTCGATTGATTAATACGAGTTGATTTTCTGTTACGATAGATCAACGAAACAATAGCTAGCCCAATAGCAGCTTCCGCCGCTGCAATGGCTATAATAAAGATTGAGAAAATCTCTCCTTTTAATTGGCGACTATCAAATATATCAGAAAATAGTACGAGATTAATATTAACCGAATTTAGTATAAGTTCAAGACACATAAGTGCTCTAACCATGTTTCGACTTGTGATCAATCCATAGATACCGATCGAAAATAAATAGACACTCAAAAAAAGTACATGTTCGAACATCATTGACTAACTCCTGATTAACCTCGATTCGTTTCAATATGAACAAAAATTCAACCAAGTTGATTGACTAGAATCGAGCAATTACATAAAAAAGGGAATATTGACAGTAGATTAAACTAAAAATGTTTTTAATTCTAACTAAACTATTTATTATTGACGAGCCATAGTAATTGCGCCTATCAAAGAAACTAAAAGAATTATAGAAATGAGTTCAAACGGAAGATAAAAATCTGTTGATAAATGAATTCCAATTTGTTGAACGTTGCTTATAAAGTCTTGCTCTATAATCTGATTTGATCTTGTAGTCCAAATAATTCCGTACCATGACGTATCTGCGATAGTAGTAATTAGTGAAAAAAGAATACTTATACAAACCAGTGAAGTGACTCCATCTCCAATAGTCCAAAGATAGGAGTCGTTGGAATATTCTGAACCATTCACGAACATAACGGCAAATATAATTAAGACATTTATGGCTCCCACATAAATAAGAAGCTGGGCGGCAGCTACAAAATAGGAGTTTGATGAAATATAGAATAAGGATATACAAACAAGAACCGATCCCAACGAAAAGGCGGAATAAATTGGATTAGTAAACAATACTACTCCTAGACCTCCTAATATAAGAAATGATCCCAGAAATACTACAAGTATATCATGTATTGGTCCAGGTAAATCCATTATGTGTAAGAGAAAAATAAGTCAAAATATTTCATGACCTTACTAAATAGTCCAGGAAAGAGAGGGGTGTTCCCCTTATTTTTTTCTTATATATGATGAGTTTCTAATGCAATTTAATCTTAATATGGATGGATCACTGTGGATATAGATAAAGTTATTAAAATTATCGACTAATCTTTTCTTTTTTCTTTTAGAAAGAAAGATTGTCATTTTTTAATATTTTAAAATAATTAAGAAAACACATATTCGCAGTTTAAATCAAAGAGTGATTCTCAACAATCAATAGTTAATAAGATAAGTTTATTAGTTTCTGACAAAAAAAGGAGACTTGGTTCCCTTTATCTTTATATAAAAAAAAAATTAGTAATCAGTAATCGTTCTTGAATCAAGGGGTTTATCTTTATCCATTTTGATTTGACTGGAATTCATAACTGTTTGAATTGTGTAATCTCCAATTACTGACATTGGTAACCGACCTAATGCAATTTGATTATAATTTAATTCGTGACGATCATAAGTTGAAAGTTCATATTCTTCAGTCATCGATAAACAGTTTGTTGGACAATACTCGACACAATTACCACAAAATATACAGACTCCAAAATCAATACTATAATTAAGCAATTGTTTCTTTTTAATCTCTCTTTTAAACCTCCAATCAACAACGGGTAGATCTATGGGACATACACGAACACATACCTCACAAGCAATACATTTATCAAATTCAAAGTGAATTCGACCACGGAAACGTTCTGATGTGATCGATTTTTCATAAGGATATTGAATAGTTACAGGTAAACGATTTGTATGGGATAGGGTAATTATGAAACTTTGACCAATGTACCTTGCAGCCCGTATTGTTTGTTGACCATAATTTATGAACCCGGTCACCATAGGGAACATATTGTGGATCTCCGTGAATAATTTGATGTTTCTTTCTCTTGTTTAAGATCGGTTATGAATGGAGAATATCGTTATCTTATTCTATTCTTTATAGGTAAATAAGTTGGGAAGAAGTTGTCAATAATAGATTACCCAGAGAAATAGGTAAAAGAAATTTCCATCCAAAATTTAAAAGTTGGTCCATTCTCAGCCTAGGTAAAGTCCATCTTGCTGTGATAGGAATGAACAAAAACAAATAAGCTTTAGCTAATGTAATAAATATACCAATTGTTATTCCAAAAACTCCTGTCATTTTATTTATTCCGAAAAGTTCAGGAATAGATATATACGGAATAGAAAAATTCCACCCGCCTAAGTAAAGAACTGTTATAAATAATGAAGAAACTAATAAATTTAGGTAAGAAGCAAGGTAAAATAGAGCGTATTTAATACCCGAATATTCTGTTTGATAACCTGCTACTAATTCCTCCTCCGCTTCTGGTAAATCAAATGGTAATCTCTCACATTCTGCTAGAGAAGAAATTAGAAAAACAACAAACCCTATAGGCTGACGCCACAGATTCCACCCCCAAAAACCATATTTTGACTGTGACTCAACTATATCAATTGTACTTGAACTGTTAGATAATCATAGTCGATAATAACATTACTGTTCATATCGCTATTTCAAAACCGTACATGAAACCTCAGCTTCATACGGCTCCTCTATGGTCACAAATAAATGTAAGTACTTGTTCGGTATTATTGTAATTTTGAGATTCTAATTCTAAATAGAATAACACCGGGAAGTCCAAAATTAGACCAACGAAATTCCGTCTGCTAGAATAAAAAAAGCGCTTCCGAATTGATCTTTTCCATTAAAATTTTAATTTCTCTTTATTCGGTAATAACTTAATCCTTAAATAAAATACTCGTTATATCAATAAATTAGGTTTTATCAATAACTCTAAAGAAAGAATTAGTTAGAAAGAATTGATCATTAATTCCAAATTTATGATTAAGAATTCCATGTATGTGTATAGATATGAATATGAATGGGGAAAAGAAATAAGAAATAAATATCCTGTATTGTATTTTTTTGTTTCAATATTTTTATTCTATTTCTTTTACTCCTGTCCTATTCTTCTTTCTCAGAGGAGAGGAGGTACTCTGAAAAAAAAATAAATAAAGGATTAATTCGTTTTTTATAGTCATTTCTTTAATCAGTGAATAGGAGCATACTCGAGATCGGAATCGTGGAGAAGTACTACTTGGTCATTTCTACCAACTTAAAGTCCTCATTATGATTCGTTTTATCCAAAATTTTATGAAAAAATACCCTTTTTTATATCTTAAATTATCTCCATTACTAATCTTTTGTGTACCTTGGTGTTCCTAACTGTCCACTGATTTTTGATTGATCCCCAATATGGTAATAAATACAAGACAGTAGTAGAAACCCCATACGGTTGATCTTTTGTACCCGCTTCAAGATATGATAATTGGTCAAAGAATCTTAATCTTGGGGTAAACAGTTTATACTGCTTATGTTTATATTCTCGTACATAGGGAATGAGATTTAATCCTCTTACTGCAAATTTCTAAGCAGTTTGCTTTTACTCATCTAACTATCTAGCTTAATTCATCAACCCTAATGATAAATAAAAAAGGAAAATATCCATTGAATATATTCAATTTCTTTATTCTATTTCTAGTTCTAGAAAATTTCTAGAAAAGAGTGAAAATAATAATGTTCTGCCGAATCACACGTAGAGATATTGATAACACACATAGAGTTAATGGTATTTCATAACTGATAGATTGAGCAGCAGCCCGTAGACCACCTGAAAAAGAATATTTATTATTCGACCCATATCCTGACATAAGAAGTCCAATAGGGGCAATACTTGAAATGGAGATCCATAAAAAAACGCCTATACTAAGATCGGCCAAAACAAGGCGATATCCAAAAGGAATTACTAAATAACTTAGTAGAACAGATATGACCGCTATAGACGGTCCCGCGCTGAACAAACGAATATCTCCTCTAGATGGGAGGATATCTTCTTTAAAAAGTAATTTGCTTCCATCTGCTATAGCTTGAAGAATTCCCAATGGACCGGCATATTCAGGCCCAATGCGTTGTTGTATTGCTGCAGATATTTCTCTTTCTAACCACACAATTACTAGTACCCCTATTGTTATTCCCAATATAAGGGTGAAAATAAGAACAAAGATCCATATGAGTCCATAGACTTCTTTTAAAGATTCCGATCTAGAAAAAGAATTGATAGCTTGTACTTTTACTTCTGTCATATCAATTATCATTTCAACGATCAACTTCTCCCATAATGATATCTATACTACCTAATATCGTCATAATATCTGCCAATTTCATTCTTTTAACTAGTTGAGGGAGAATTTGCAAATTGATAAAACCGGGTGGACGAATTTTCCATCTCCAAGGGAAAACACTACTATCTCCTATCAAATAAATTCCTAATTCTCCTTTTGGGGCTTCTACTCTCACATAAAGTTCTTGCTTCGACAATTCAAAATTGGGTGAAAGTTTTTTAGTAATAAATCTATATTCAAAATTATTCCATTCGGAATTTTTTGCTTTATCAAAACGTCGGACTTCTAAATTCTCATAAGGTCCTCCAGGAATTCCTTCTAGAGCCTGTTGAATAATTTTTATAGATTCCTTCATTTCACCGATTCGTACTAAATAACGAGCTAGTGAATCTCCTTCTTTTTGCCATTGGACTTCCCAATCAAATTTATTGTAACACTCATAACTATCAACTTTACGAAGATCCCATTGGATTCCAGAAGCCCGTAACATTGGTCCTGATAAACCCCAATTTATTGCTTCCTCTCCACCAATAATGCCCACTCCTTCAACGCGTTCCAAAAAAATAGGATTCCGCGTAATAAGTTTTTGATATTCAACAATTCCTGTTAAAGAATAATCGCAAAAATCCAAACATTTCTCTATCCAGCCATAAGGTAGGTCGGCAGCAACTCCCCCAATACGGAAATAATTATGCATCATTCGCATACCTGTAGCGGCTTCGAATAGATCATATAACAATTCCCTTTCTCTGAAAATATAGAAAAAGGGGGTCTGTGCACCGATATCTGCCATAAAAGGTCCAAGCCATAATAAATGAGAAGCTATACGACTCAGTTCTAGCATAATTATTCTAATGTAACTAGCTCTTTTAGGTACTTGAACACTTTCTAATCGTTCTGGTGCATTTACTGTTATTGCTTCTGTGAACATAGTGGCTAAATAATCCCACCGTGTTACATAAGGCAAATATTGTATAATTGTTCGATTTTCCGCTATTTTTTCCATCCCTCTATGTAAATAACCCAATATAGGTTCACAATCAATAACATCTTCACCATCGAGAGTAACAATTAGTCGAAGAACACCATGCATTGATGGGTGGTGAGGACCCATATTAACTATCATGAGATCCTTTCTTGTAGTTGGTATAGTCATAACTTTTATTCCTTAATTCAATTCATTATTCCATGAATTTAGCAAAATGAAGTTCATCAAAATGAAAAATCTAATAACTAAAGAAAAAATTAAAACCAATCTCAAACTACAAATTAACGAGTTTTTGACTCCCGAATACCCAACTGGTTAATCAATTTCTTATAACGTACTCGATTTTTCTTTGACAAATAATCCAACAGCCGTTGACGTTTTCCCAGAATTTTTCGTAGACCCCTTTGCGATAAAAAATCTTTTTTATGTAATTTTAAATGTGAAGTAAGTCTCTGTATCTTATCAGTGAAACTAAATACTTGAAATTCAACAGATCCACAGTTTTTTTCTTTTTCTTGTCGAATAGCTGAGATGAATGAATTTTTGACCATAAAAACAAAATTTTATATTTTTTTCTTTTACGCGGATTTTACCGATCAGGAAAAATAAAAATTTTTATTATACTTGTTATTTCCAGTTATTTGAATCTAGTACAAAAAAAATTTCATTTCTTCATTCTTCATATAGAATTTTTTCTATCCAAATCAAATTGAAAATTTGATTTGGATAGAAAGGAACGATCCATTTTTTTTATTCAAGATTTTTCTATTCAGGAAAGAGAATGTTTTTTTCGATAAAAAAAATAGATATAAGATATATAGGAAATATACTATGTTATATTTATATTTATTATATACTATTAATATAATATTATTAAAGAATTCGGAATCGTGGATACATATATATTCTTGATATACTGAAATTACTGCCATTATTGGTATCAAACCAATAACGATTCATACAAGCTAAATCTTCTAATCGATAATTGGGCCAAAGAAAAAATTTCAATTTAATGAATTTATCTGTATCTGTATTAAGATGTTTTTCCTTGTTCAAAAATTGTCCATAGTTGTTTATGTTGTTTTGATTACAAAATATTGGATTTCTATCCATAATATTCCAATTCTGAGAATTAAAACAAATGCAAATTCTCAATTCTCTACGACGTCTGGGGGATAGAATATTTTCAGGAACAAGGAAATCATAATAATTTTTGTTTTTAGTCACAAGTGTATTGCTGTGTTGTGCAACAGATTCATGAATTTTTTTTTTATCAACATATTTTATTATGTATTTTCCATCAGTTTGGCGTTTATTCTTATCAACCAATGAAATACCTATGGTTTGATATATAATATATTTTCCATCCCTTTTCATAGATAGACGAATTGGTTCGATAATAAATATGCCTCTTTTTACCAATTCTGTAAGAGTTAGATCTTTCTGAATCAACATTACATCTAGATGCATCTCTCCTCTTTGAATTGAGGATATAGCTATTTCCTTTGGATCTATCAGTCTAAGTAGAAGACAATATACCTTTATATTATTGATCATTCTTTGATTCAAGAGATCATCCCATCTTAATTGAAAAAGAAAATATTTTTGCAAGAATAAATTGAGTTCTGCTTCTTTCTTGCTCTTAGATTGTTTTTTTTTTCTATCTTTTTTAATGTCTACTCCTGTATAATCTACTTCAACATCTTTTTCATTTTGTTTTCGTAAATCTGATACAAGATTTCCTTGACCTTGTTGTTCATTTTTTTTTTTTTTTACATTGATCTTTTTACTTTTACTAATATTTTCATAGAAATGAAAATTTAAAATAAGTAATTTGGTAGGTATGATCCACGGTTTAATTTTATACGCATTAAAAAGTAGTACAAATTCTGGGAAAACCCAAGGTTCCAGATTTGATATGGTACGATATAATTTTTCTTGATTCATTCCCATCCAATCAAAAAAGGAATTTTTTTTTAATTTTTGAGAATTTAGATTTTTAGTATTTTTATGAATCTTGGTGTTGATATGCGTATTGGCCCGGGTCTCAATATCAATATTATTTCTAATACAGAAATGGGGAATTTTATAATCAAAAAATTGTCTATCCATATTTTTGTCCGTATCAATGAGAAATCTTTTTTCTAGATAATTATTAATAACTAGCCTTATCAATCCATAAAATGGTTCGGGTTTCAGTGTATTGAAATTATATGAAATTTTTTTGTTTTCTACTTCTTGTAATTGTAACGTTGACCCATAAATATATGAGTTCTTATTATCCTCAAAATTTATATATTTATATGATAAAAGATCATATCCGTAATGTTTTTTCAATTTGTCTTTTTCTTTTTTATATAAATCCGATTTCGTTGATTCTTTCTTTTGAATTATACGACATTGGTTGGCTCTATTTTGCCATTTTTTCGGTACTAAATAAGACCACTTAGTCTGAGATAAATTGTATTGATAATGACCCCTTAACCACATTTTCCATTTATTCATTCTATACTTATTCTTATGCTTTGGTTTGGAACCAAATATTCCTCGTGTTGCACAATAATTCTTTATTATATCTGTAAGAAAAGGATAGGTGTTATGATATTGAAGTACAGATTTCAAAGGATATTTGTTAAGTAATTGATTTTTCGAGAATTTGTAAAATACATATGCTTGAGACAAAGAAGATAAGTCCCAATAAATATTATAATTTTTATTGCTAATACTAAAATTAGTATTATAAAAAGTATTATAAAACGACTTTTTTATAGTCCAAAAAAAGTTCATTGTATTTTGATTTGTCTTTTCAATTCCTTCTTGATTTGTTTTATCATTATAAATGGATTTAGTTAAAATTTTGTTTGTTGATTTAAAGAAAAGTTGTGCATTGATCTTTGGAATCTTAATGATACATAGTAATATATTCATGTATATTTTTTCAATGAAGGATTTTATAAAATAATGCGATTTACGTATTAATCGGATATTTTTTCTTTTAAATATTTCCCAAATATCCTTCTGTAATTCCGATCTTTTATCATCATAAATTAGAACCATTTTTTTCTTGTCTTTTGTGATTCCTTCTATTTGACTCCTAATTGTGATTGTCTTATTAGCAAGATCTTTCATTTTTGTTTCGATGAGTGAATAATTTGCATTTACACAATTTAGGGATTGAATTGCAATGGTCGATTCGCGAAGAATCTTATTATTTATATTAGGATCTCTTCCATTTTCATTCGGTTCATATACTTTAACCCTACTCGATTTTAATATGAGTTTTACTTTTTCAAGTTCTTTCATTATTAGGTCTATAAATAGAATTATTTTGATGACCCATCTTTTTTTTTTTTTTGAAACTTTTAGAACCCCATTTCCTCTTTCTTTGAAAACTCTTATAACTTGGAAAATTTTCTTTTTAGCTTTTATCGTTTTTTTTTCGAGTTCTTTAAAAATGGGTTCAAAGAAAGAAGGTCGTTTTCGGGGAGACCCAAAAGGTAGCTCTGCTTCTTTTCCCCAAACTGTTAAAAAACAAAAATTATCTTTTTTATCTTTTTTTCGCCTTCGCTGATCTCCATGATTAAATCGTACCTTAGATCTTTGCCAAGGTTTCAGACAAAAAGGAAATAGAATCTTTATTTGAATACCATCTCTTAACCAATTTTTTGGAAATTCTGTTTCTGATAATTGAACACCATTATAAGTACATTTAACATGAATTTCTCCATTCCATTCCTTCAAATCCTCGTACCATTCGGGGAATTGCAATAATAATATACGACTAATATTTTTAGCTATTATCAATACGGGTAATATAACATATTTTCTAAGAAAAGATTGGGTTACTAAGATTAAACCTCTTATTGCTTGAGTAAATAGAAAGCTCCCCCAAGCTTCTGATATTGCTATTCGTTCATTTTCCTCTTCTTTCTCTTCGTTTGTTTTCTCGTTTTCTTTTTTGTGTTCTTGCTCAAAATAATAAATTTGAGATTCTGAAGTTCTTCCTAACCAATTCCTAATTTTAGATATATCAAAAAACGAAAAAAAAAACGTTTTGTCTATTCGATCCAAAAAAAGTGGAGAATGCACATTTGCTTGAAACATTTTCCAGATAATTGTTTTACGTCTTTGAGCACGCACAGATCCTTTGATTATACCACGGCGAAAATCAGATTGTTGTGAGTAACGTATCAAAGCTACCTCGTCTTCTTCATCACTAGTATTACTAGTAGTATTATTAGTAGCACTCGAATTAATACTCTGATCGTTATCAGTATAAATTATCACGCGTTTCCCTTTTCTTGACCGAATTTGAGGATCTTCCGTTGATTCTTCTCCATCTTCATCCAAATCATCTGTTAATTTGTATGACCATCTAGAAACCTTTTTACTAATTTCTTCCATTCCAATAGAATTTTTTCTAATTTTTATTAGATCATTTGGATCAGTTGTAATTACATCGAATAAAAATTGAAAAGATTTTGCTTGACTTTCTGAATCTATTCCTTGCGCACGTTCAAAATAAAATTTTGAAATTGAGGTTAAGGAATTCTCAATAGGATTCGATAAAAATTCCTCATCAGAATAAAACCTATTCTTTTTATGTTCAAATGTTTGAGAATGAAATAGACCATGAATTTTATTTATCCACAATATTTCTATGGAATCCGCTCTTGAAGTTATTAAATCAGTCATGGTTTCATGTGAATCTAAATTTTTTATTGTTCCGCGATAAGGCCCATTCAAAAAGGGATCATACATTTTGGGTAAATATTCTTGTTCATGCTCATCATCACACAATCTGGTTCTTTTTTCTAGTATATTTAAAGCAAAAGATCCTTTCTCTTTTTCTAGAATTTTGATTCTACTTAAAAATTCGTTCCTTAAGTTGTATTTTTTTTGTTCATTGTTATAAACCCAATAATTATATAGGTCTTCGTGGTATAGTTTTTCTGTCGTGTACAAAGAAATTTTTCGCTCTATCATTTCTGAAAAAGTTGATAAACTAGGCGGATATGTAAAAGAGATTATTTTTTTTCCTTTATTTGGGCAAATATAAAAAAAATATTGTGCCATTTCATTTCGTATAGCATTTTCAAACCTATCATTTTTTAAATATCTCAATGGGCGGTTCCATCGTTTATAATCGAAAAGAAAAGTTACAATAGGTTTTTCAAACCAAAAATAAGTTTTCTCTTCTTTAAGTTTTCCCAATTCCCAATTATCTTGATGGATATCAAGATAAGAATCTTCGTAAACCGGGCTATCTTTGTCTTCTTTAGTGGATCCCTCTTGTTCCTGTTTCGTCTTCTTCGTTTCGTAAGTTGTTTCTACATCGCTTTCTTCCGTTTCTGAGGTTTCTTTCAGTTTCTTAGTACCAATAGGCGATGGCATTCTGCCTAAATAGTAGACACAGGTGATAAATAAGAGAATACTAAAGATTCTAGCCATAGAATTTCTCAATTCTGACACAAGGTACTTATTAGATCGAATCGAATGATTTTGCCGT